GAGAGTGACATCATAGAAGGATCTAATGATAATGATTTCGATATAAATCATAAATACAAACATTTATGGGTTCAATGCGAAAATTGTTATGGATTAAATTTTAAGAAATTTTTTCGATCAAAAATGAATATTTGTGAACAATGTGGATATCATTTGAAAATGGGGAGTTCAGATAGAATTGAGCTTTCGATTGATCCGGACACTTGGGAACCTATGGATGAGGACATGGTCTCTATTGATCCCATTGAATTTCACTCGGAAGAGGAACCTTATAAAGATCGTATCGATTCTTATCAAAGAAAGACAGGTTTAACTGAGGCTGTTCAAACAGGCATAGGTCAACTAAATGGCATTCCTATAGCAATTGGGATTATGGATTTTCAATTCATGGGGGGTAGTATGGGATCCGTAGTAGGCGAGAAAATCACCCGTTTAATCGAGTATGCTACTAATAGATCTCTACCTCTTATTATGGTGTGTGCTTCTGGAGGAGCACGCATGCAAGAAGGAAGTTTGAGCTTGATGCAAATGGCTAAAATATCTTCTGCTTCATATGATTATCAATCAACTAGAAAATTATTCTATGTATCAATCCTTACATCCCCTACAACCGGTGGAGTAACAGCCAGTTTCGGTATGCTAGGAGATATCATTATTGCCGAACCAAATGCCTACATTGCATTTGCGGGTAAAAGAGTAATTGAACAAACATTGAATAAGACAGTACCCGATGGTTCACAGGGCGCTGAGTATTTATTCACTAAGGGTTTATTCGACCTAATCGTACCACGTAATCCTTTAAAAGGCGTTCTGAGTGAGTTATTTCAGCTACATGGCTTCTTTCCCTTGAATCAAAATTAAAAGCGCTACTCTCAATTATTTGTAACGAACTTTAGTTCATCGGAATCAAAGTCACAATAAGAAGAATGGAGTTTTCTTTGGTGACATAGGTTCAGTTAGAGAATCAGAAGTTTCAGATAATTACTTTTCATTTTTTTCTACGGATCTAATCTTTTTTTTTTTCCTACCCCTATTCTTGATTACTAATCAGTAACCCTCTATCAAATCAACAGGAGAAAAGAGTGAATTCTTGCTTTCTCTTGCTTTCGTGGAATAGAATTAAAAAAAAAAAATGAAAATAAAAAGAATTCCATGTTTTTTATTACTTCTTACATATTACCGTTACATTAATACTATTAATTTAATTAATAGTATTATATTACTATATTAATATTTAATATATAGAATATAGATAAAATCTCTAGAATATAGATAAAATATATAATCAAAGTGTTGCATATTTCTATATCCCCTTCTGATTTCTATATCTCCCGAGAACCCACATTTTGTATTGTACTATGAACCCCTGTTGGGTCGAATCCTAACGAATCCTTCAGTAACTCGCAAGAAACTCTTTACTTTATTAGAAGATTAAATAAGGTAAGGGCGCAACAACAACAATACAATAATAAAGTGGATTATCATATACGTATTTCGTATAGAGTCGAATAAACACGCTTATTTAGTTCTACATTCGTTGTACTTCTTATTATATACTTAATAATTTATTATATACTTAATAATACTTATAATATATAATACTTATAATTCACATACTTATTTTATTATATCTTTATAAGAATAAGAGGTACAAATATTAAATCGGGGCACCTATTCTATGACAGATTTCAACTTTCCCTCTTTTTTTGTGCCTTTAGTAGGCCTAGTATTTCCGGCAATTGCAATGGCATCTTTATCTCTTCATGTTCAAAAAAACAAGATTGTTTAGATTCAGTGGGACCAAATCTCATCAATTTATTTCAACACTTGGACTTGGATCATAATACGGATATCTATTTAGTGGAATATGGGACCATGTCTGGTCTGGATATGGATAGGGTTCCTTTCAAATACAAAAAAAAAAAAAAAATGCATATGCATATATATGCTGTATAGCTGTTTTTTAAGAAAAAATACATCAGTGGAAAAATGGAAAGTCAATGTATCTATATGTTATGTAGATATACATAGTGGGATCGTATGAAGAAGATGTTATTATTTTACATCTACCCAATTTGATGAATTAACCCTAAGGGTTCACATTATAATAGTGCTAGTTGATGAGAGTTATTTCGGGACAAAAAAAAATAGTAAAGTGAAATTAAAATGCATTTGGCCTATTCTCTCAATTCTAGCCTATTCTCTCAATTCTAATAGAATGCAACTGGATCTAATATGAACTGGCGATCAGAACGTATATGGATAGAACTTATAACAGGGTCTCGAAAAACAAGTAATTTCTGCTGGGCCTGTATCCTCTTTTTAGGTTCACTAGGATTCTTATTGGTTGGAACTTCCAGTTATCTTGGTCGGAATCTCATATCTTTGTTTCCGTCTCAGCAAATAATTTTTTTCCCTCAAGGGATCGTGATGGCTTTCTATGGAATAGCCGGCCTGTCCATTAGTTCCTATTTGTGGTCCACAATTTTGTGGAATGTAGGTAGTGGTTATGATCGATTCGATAGAAAAGAAGGAATAGTGTGTATTTTTCGTTGGGGATTCCCTGGAAAAAATCGCCGCGTTTTTCTACGATTCCTTATGAGAGATATCCAGTCAATCAGAATGGAAGTTAAAGGGGGTCTTTATCCTCGCCGTGTCCTTTATATGGAAATTAGAGGCCAGGGAGCCATCCCCTTGACTCGTACGGATGAGAATCTGACTCCACTAGAAATTGAACAAAAAGCTGCTGAATTGGCCTATTTCTTGCGCGTACCAATTGAAGTATTTTGAAATGAATTGAATAATGAATGTGAATGCTTTCCCGGCATGAGATAAGAAACGCAGGAATTCCCTTTCTTTAACCTTTAATAGAATCTAACGGATAATAGGATCTAACTGAAGTTTCTTTAGAGGCGTTGATTCGATCAAAACACGAAACACGTTAGATTCTATTTCCCCCAATATATTATATTCGGGTCTAATACCACTGTCACTGTGGCCCATAGAATAAAGCAGTGGACGTATATGGAACAACCATAATAAGAAAATTGTTGTTCACCAAAACTCTTTTTTATGCATATGTAACTCAACCCAATTATGTTATGTTAGACTAGTAACAAGTCTAGTAAGTATGTATTCATCATACATATCAGAACATAACATTTCGGAATACAGTACAGAATATTTCTTTTTAGACCAACTATTTCGTTGAATTGATACGTTAAATACAGACGGATGTAAATTATCTCTCTTTTTTTTTTGCAATCAATTTTTATCCTTTCTTTTGTTTTGCTCCTTGAAAAGGATTGCATCTTTTATAAACATCCAATTTATCTCGGGTTTCCCACACATTTCGGACTTCACCATCAATATTCTTCAGAAATATCCCCTCAATTATTCCCGCGGTGCGGGCATCTAGTGAAACATTTCAAAATAATTGATTGATCCAAGGGGAGTTCTTTCGTCTCGAAACCCGACTAATACCCATTACTTGAAGTGTGGATTGGATCTTTCGGGCACTCATCGAAAGAAGCAAATGAAGATGCAATTCAATTGGTTTAATTTGACCAATTTAGATATCTGAGATATCCAGGAACTTACTCATTTCTTCATTCGGGGCAGACTCTTTAATTCTAACTTCCATTTCTATATTAGACTCAAAGACTAAATAAATAATTCAAAAAAAAAAAGACGGATCCATAGGTTACATACCTTGTTATAGAACTCATGCTTCATAGAAATATCATAAGGAGTCGACGAATGAAGTAGGTTTATTAACAATTCACAGAACAAAAAGTGTCAAAAAAAAAAGCATTGACCCCCCTCCCATATCTTGTATCTATAGTATTTTTGCCGTGGTGGATCTCTCTTTCATTTCAAAAAAGTCTAGAGCCCTGGGTTACTAATTGGTCGAATACCAAGCAATCCGAAACTTTTTTGAATGATATTCAAGAGAAGAACCTTCTAGAAAGATTCATAGAATTAGAAGAACTATTTCATTTGGATGAAATGATAAAAGAGTACCCAGAGACACAGATACAAAAGCTTCATATAGGAATCCACAAAGAAACGATACAATTGGTCAAAATATACAATGAAAATAATATTCATATTATTTTGCACTTCTTGGCAAATATAATCTGTTTCGCTATTCTAAGTGGTTATTCTATTCTGGGTAATGAGGAACTTGTCATTCTTAATTCTTGGATTCAGGAATTCCTATATAACTTAAGCGACACAATAAAAGCTTTTTGTATTCTTTTATTAACTGATTTATGTATTGGATTCCACTCGCCCCATGGCTGGGAACTAATGATCGGTTCGGTCTACAAAGATTTTGGATTTGCTTATAACGATCAAATTATATCTGGTCTTGTTTCCACTTTTCCAGTTATTCTAGATACAATTTTGAAATATTGGATCTTCCATTATTTAAATCGGGTATCACCATCACTTGTAGTGATTTACCATTCAATGAATGAATGAAGAATTCATTTGACCCGCCACTATCAATCAGATCATAATGTTACTTCGTACATAAACAAACCTTTTTTTTAATCTGACTCACTTTCCGTGTAGGGGGTTCGACGCCTACTATATTCCAGTACAATGGCATAATCGTGGGTAGGGAACTAGACTAGCTACCTACCTAATTTATTGTAGAAATTTCAGGAATCAATGATTGGACCATGCAAAATAGAAATACCTTTTCTTGGATAAAGGAACAGATGACTCGATCTATTTCTGTATTGATCATGATATATGTAATTACTCGGACATCTATTTCAAATGCATATCCTATTTTTGCGCAGCAGGTTTATGAAAATCCACGAGAAGCAACAGGGCGTATTGTATGTGCCAATTGCCATTTAGCTAATAAGCCCGTAGATATTGAGGTTCCGCAAGCTGTACTTCCTGATACTGTATTTGAAGCAGTTGTTAGAATCCCTTATGATAAGCAACTGAAACAAGTTCTTGCTAATGGGAAAAAAGGGTCTTTG